ATTTATCTTATTATACTATAATAAAATACTATAATAAATTGAAATAAATTGATCTTTTCTTGTGTTCTAAAATCAAAGAAAGCTATTTCAAACCGCTCGTATGTTTTGACTTGGAATAAACCCTTCTCCGTGGAGGAAGGGAATAGCAAGAATCTATTGCTCTAGAAAGAAGGAGATTGAATCTTAAATATGGACATCTTCGTGCGGAGTCCAAATCAATCAGTATGCAAATAAAAAAAAAAAGATCTAGTGTTTTATTTTTTCATTCCATCTCTATCGAATTTGATTTTAATATCAGAATAGTGGATAGAGTGATGATTCCATAGGTTAGGTCCACTTACTTTTTTGATTTCGAATTTTTCAAGTGGATTCTGATTGGAATCCTAGAAAATAGGAATACCTAGCGATTCAAGTGGACGACTTATCATTATTCATTATAATAAACAAATGCTCAACTTGATAACTGTAAGTATTCATTATTCTATTAGAATTTGAATTCATTAGAATTCTAAAAAATTAGAATTCTATAATTCAGAATTCAAATCATTAATCAAATTAATTAAAAATGAATCTCTATGATTTTTTACTTTATTCCAAATAGCAACAATATCTCTATTCTCACTTTCAATATTAATACTACCGTCGAAGTTTTATGAAAAAAAATCACTCAAAAGCCCCTTATCGGATTTGAACCGATGACTTACGCCTTACCATGGCGTTACTCTACCACTGAGTTAAAGGGGCCATTTGATTCAAAATGGAACTAGTCGTTATCTGTCTAGTGCATATATTTATTATATGAGATTTGAGTATCTGTACATATATATTATATAGATCTTTTTCTATTTTATCCACACAGTGGCTCATTACGGAAAGGAGGGATAAATTGGATTGACCCGTAGTGTGAGTATAGGTAAAAAGAAACGGTTTATTTATATTGGATTTGATAAATACCAATGCAATGAGTTGTTTCCAAATCGATCGTAATTGAATTGATCTTCATCATAATTCAATTAATTTGATTGATACATCTACCCATTGTAATTCATTATTGTTTTCTAATTTTCTTTTATTTCTCGGCTTAGTGTGAGATATAAATATGCCCACCGAATCTTGAAAAGGAATAAATCTATGAATGAAAGTGAAAGAGATGGGGTTTCACTCCCCCCGACAAACCAAGCATTCCCCGAAAGGATCTTATCCTTCGTATTTTATCTTTTTCCATTTTTTTTTTTATAATTATGGAATGGCGATTGGAATGAACAATTTATGAATCTAAATGATGAACAAAAAACTATATGGAATTAAGAAAGACGGAAATTCTTATCGAGTCATATCAGTCCATTATATTGACAATTTCAAAAAACAGTTCATACTATGAACTGTAGAATAATGAACATAGAATAATGGCGGTTGGGCAAGTATGCCCCCATCGTCTAGTGGTTCAGGACATCTCTCTTTCAAGGAGGAAGCGGGGATTCGACTTCCCCTGGGGGTACGGTTAGGGTACTACGAAAGGAAGTTGATCATTGATCATCAATAAAGACTTAAATCTTTTCTTCCTGGGTCGATGCCCGAGCGGTTAATGGGGACGGACTGTAAATTCGTTGGCAATATGTCTACGCTGGTTCAAATCCAGCTCGGCCCAATAATGAAAATTCGCCGATCCAACATGACATAAAATGATATAACCCATTTTTTTTTTCTCTGGAAATGCCTGATGCGTTAATAAAGACTCATACGGAAAAAAAAAAAAGGTCACATCTTTTTTTTTTATGATATACCCCTACCGCTATTCATTTGCTATATGTATTTTTTCCCACAAATTAAAAAATTAGGATCTTGCTAATGATCCGGATTCATATCAGCATCCGTAAGTATAAAATCGAAGTAAACGAATAAATAAAAAAAAGACTAGGAAAGATTCATTTTCAATCGATTTGGCAATAACGAAAAGATTATTAGTAATGCGGGCCGCTCTCGCTAAAGTTCGTATCCATGTCTATATGAATATATCAGTCACGTCTTTGTGAGTTAGAAGACGACGCTTCTAATCTAATCTAAAGCCGAAATAAAAAAAGAGTTTGAACCAAGTCATAAGAAGTAAAAAAGCGCATCCTGCACATTTTTTTCTGGGATTGTAGTTCAATTGGTCAGAGCACCGCCCTGTCAAGGCGGAAGCTGCGGGTTCGAGCCCCGTCAGTCCCGATGGATACAAATCCGATAAAAAAAAAATGAATTTATTTCTCCATTTTCTGTGAAAGGTTGTTAAAAATAACATAATCTCATTTCCAATGGGGATCTTTTTCTTTTTTTTTTTTTTTAGGTAAGGTGGAGATCCCTCGAAGAAAGCAAAAATTCTGAAAAATGGAATTCAAATTAATAAAATTTAAGTAAAAGTAAAAAGTAAAAGAATTGTTGATTGGATTAGGAATCCAATTTAGAATTTGAGTTCAGTATGGATATAGGATCTTCCTATGTTATACTATTCAATTGTCGATGATGAATCAATTTGTCAGATATTGTTATTCATGATATTGATCCGATTCGATATCATCGAGATAGAATTCATCCCGTTTCATTTTTGGACGAAAGATTTATCACCTCTATGGGATTAAATCCCGAGTTCTTGTGAAAAAAGAAATAAAAAAGGAAACCACGAGATTATGGAAGTCAATATTCTCGCATTTATTGCTACTGCGCTGTTCATTTTAGTTCCTACTGCCTTCTTACTTATAATTTACGTAAAAACCGAAAGTCAAAGTGATTAATTTGACTTAAACTTTATTTCTTAGTGCTTAGCAATGATTGAAGAAAGAAAATCAAAAAAGGCCTTCAATTTCGCGTCTTAGTCTTAAATGAAATGATCGGACTAGAATCGGCAGTATTCTATGAGAATAAATAGTATGGTAGAAAGAGAGAAATAAAATGAATTTCTTTCTTTCTGCCATACTTATTCATTATTGGTAGTTTCCATTCTATTCTTTAATTGTTATTCTACTATATTGTGTAAAAATACGGGTTGAATATAGATCTCAACCTACAATATGTATTCTTTCATATATGTATAGAATATCAATTACATCTATGCAATTGATCTAGTGTCGTGATTTTCTTTCTTTGTTTCATCGATTAAATTTTGATTGGTTCCAATCAATTGGAAATAATCAAAAAAAATTCTTTCTCTTATGATTTGAATTTCCGGATTTATGATGATTTTCGGGTATCATACTAATAAAAAAAATCAAGTAATCTTTTTTTTTAGCATACCGAAGAAGGAATTTATTAAATGGTTGAGTTGACAGATTACTATGGGAACCCTTTCGTATTTCGAAAATACTTAGTAAACCCTACCGATTTTTAACAGTTTTCATGATATGAAATGAGTTTCAAATTTAGAAACTCACATAATGAAAATGAAAGAAATAATAAAAAAAAAGGGCGGTAAGCACATAATACGTGATTTGCCCAAGGCAACGGCAATGTCTTATTATGTGTAGTATCTCGTTGGATAACCACCACGTCCATCTTGTTTGCCGTAGAGAGCGCGTATCTGCTTAATAACTAATAACATAACCGAATCCTATTTCTCTTAAAAAAAATGGATTGAACCATCTAAAATTTGGAGCGTGAAGTGTAATGAAGTAAAATTGGATTTGGATACATTTTTTTTTTAGGGGAGTATCCAGATTAATATCATTATTTTAGAAGAATTTCAATATAAGCAAAAAATCAAATCAATCAAAATGAATTAAAACAAAAAAATAGCGAAACCAAAATAAAATATAAAACAATTGATACGATTTTACTTTGATCCTTTAACTAAACAACTCAATTCCTTTAGAGTCCGTTTCTTCCCCATACTACAAGTGAAAGGGAAAATGTAAAGACTAGCATTAAAGCGGCCCAAGCGAGACTGACTAGATCCATGTGAATTATGTCTCCTATCTGTATGAATATGGGGGAATTCTTCCATTATACATTATATTATCTTTTACTAATTATTATTATATTACTAATTATTATATTGTTTACTAAAAATAAAATAGTGCAATCGCTAGCATAGAGTAAAAAGGGAATTCGAGTCCGACACCTTTATCGAAAAATCAGATGAAGCCAATTAGCTATTCTTAGCTATTCAATTTAACTAATATTGAATGAGTGCTCTGGTACTCATAGATTTTCATAAGTCTGTATACAAAGTCTTTTTTTCCGCTCCTTTCGCAACTAAGAATTTCGATTCTCCCTTCGACCTACCTTATCCAATCTAATTCAAGACCGGTTAATAGACAGACACTACATTAGATTAGTAGTGGAGTGGAAAGTATCTCATATCCAGACCAGATCGGGACTTAACGATTTCTTTTCAGTTTCACTACTCTAATTTTTCCTTGAATCCGAGACGAAAGGATTTACAGCATTTTTTTTATAGAATTTTAGAACAAAACCCCCATTAGAATTTAGAATAAAATAAAGCAAGTGAGTCCTTTTCTCTGCTCAAAAAAAATTGGCAAGTTTTATATCAGCAAAACAAAAAAAAAGGCTATGTCAATTCTTTTGCCGATGAGGCGACACCCGGATTTGAACTGGGGAAAAGGGATTTGCAGTCCCCCGCCTTACCGCTCGGCCATGCCGCCAAAAAGATACAAAATATATGAAACCCCCTCAAAAAAAAAAGGGGGGTTTTCAATTTCTTTCTTTTTTTCTATTGAAAAAGGAAAGGTGTATTTTCAACCACAAAATACAAAATTAAGAAAAAATTGGAACCCTTAACTACTCACCGTGAATTCATGAACTATTCTTGGATTCAAATCCAAGAATGTTTTTCCCTAACCTAATGAAATAAGAAAATAAAAATTGATACATAACTAATTGGTATTGATTCTTTTCTAGAAAAAACATCCTTCTCAATTTCCATTATAATAGCAATTCTCGATATATGTAAACCCTAGGACATAAATTGTTACACAGATATTAATAAGATTCAATTGGATTTCTTATCCATCTTTCTTATCCATATTGAATACCTCTCGGGAATTTTCGAGAAAAATTATCATGCTTCTGTTTTGACACCTTTTTATTAAAAAAATAGATTGAATAGAAAATTGAGCACAGCGTGCGCTGTCCCGAATGGGGCTGCAATAAAGGAAGAGACCGTAGTTCTATCTTCGCATGCTTACTAAATATAAGTTTTAGGCACTTCAATCATATTATACAAATTCTATAAAAAAAAGCAAGTAAGAATCCATCTTTTTTCCGCGAATTATTTTTGAAACTTGAACGACGGAATCACGAAAAGGTTAAGTGCTAAAAAATCAATTCTATTTTTTTTTTTCTGGTATCCAGTCGAATTGAAAGATGTAATATTATAATATATCATAATAATGGTAGAAATTTAATCACTTTTTTGTTTGGATATTCTATACAAAACTTCAGAAGTCTAGTTGGAATTTTTCAATTCCTTTTCGTTTGTATCTGTTGCAAATTTAAATTTGAGTATCAAATTCTATTTATCCCCCTGTTCAGTTTATAGATATGTCATACATTCCATATACGGAGTTAGTTCAAATTTCATGTGATTCAGTAAACAAAATAGGAATTCCATCCTTGCTTGATCGATTCATATGATTCGATGAAGAATGAGAGCAAATAGTGGGATATATTCTCTAAATATAAATGGCGAAATTCAAAATGCTTGGGGGTAGAAATGGGGGAATGTCTACAATACCGGGGTTGAAGCAGATACAATTTGAAGGGTTTTGTAGGTTCATTGATCAGGGATTAGCAGAAGAACTTTCTAAGTTTCCAAAGATTGAAGATAGAGATCAAGAAATAGAATTTCAATTAGTTGTGGAAACATATCAATTGGTAGAACCCTTGATAAAAGAAAAAGATGCTGTATATGAATCACTCACATATTCTTCTGAATTCTATGTATCCGCAGGATTAATTCGGAAAACTAGTAGGGATATCCAGGAACAAACCATTTTTATTGGAAACATTCCTCTAATGAATTCCCTGGGAACTTCTATAGTAAATGGAATATACAGAATTGTAATCAATCAAATATTACAAAGCCCCGGTATCTATTATCGATCAAAATTGAATCATAACGGAATTGCAGTCTATACTGGCACGATAATATCGGATTGGGGAGGAAGATTAGAATTAGAAATTGATAGAAAAGCTAGGATATGGGCTCGTGTGAGTAGAAAACAGAAAATATCTATTCTAGTTTTACTATCAGCTATGGGTTCGAATTTAAAAGAAATCTTAGAAAATGTTCTCTACCCTGAGATTCTCTTGTCTTTCCTGGATGATGAGGAGAAAGAAAAGATTGGGTCACAAGAAAATGCCATTTTGGAATTTTATCAGCAATTTGCTTGTGTAGATGGAGATCTGGTATTTTCTGAATCTTTATGTGAGGAATTACAAAAGAAATTCTTTCAACAAAGATGTGAATTAGGAAGGGTTGGTCGGCGAAATATGAACCGAAGGCTTAATCTTGATATACCTCAGAACAATACATTTTTGTTACCGCGAGATATATTAGCAGCTGTGGATCGTTTGATTGCAATGAAATTTGGAATGGGTACACTTGACGATATGAATCATTTGAAAAATAAACGGATTCGTTCCGTAGGGGATCTCTTACAGGATCAATTCGGATTGGCTTTGGTTCGTTTAGAGTATATGGTTAGAGGAACTCTATGTGGAGCAATTGGGCATAAATTGATACCGAATCCTCAGAATTTGGTAACTTCAACTCCATTAACAACCACTTTTGAATCTTTTTTTGGATTACACCCATTATCTCAAGTTTTGGATCAAACTAATCCATTGGCACAAATTGTTCATAGTAGAAAATGGAGTTATTTAGGTCCGGGAGGATTGACAGGACGAACGGCTAGTTTTCAGATACGAGATATCCATCCTAGTTACTATGGGCGCATTTGTCCAATTGACACGTCTGAAGGAATCAATGTTGGACTTATCGGATCGCTAGCAATTCATGCGAGGATTGGGTGTTGGGGGTCTATAGAAAGTCCATTTTTTTTAATCTCTCAGAGATTAAAAAAAGTACAGATGCTTTATTTATCACCAAATAGAGATGAATACTCTATGGTAACGACAGGAAATTCCTTGTCGCTGAATGGAGGTATTCAGGAGGAAGAAGTTGTTCCAGCCCGATACCGTCAAGAATTTTTAACTATTGCATGGGAGCAGGTTCATCTTCGAAGTTTTTTTCCCTTCCAATATTTTTCTATTGGAGCTTCCCTCATTCCCTTTGTCGAGCATAATGATGCGAATCGGGCTTTAATGGGTTCTAATATGCAACGCCAAGCAGTTCCGCTTTCTGAGTCCGAAAAGTGCATTGTTGGAACTGGGTTAGAACGCCAAGTGGCTCTAGATTCGGGGGTTCCCGCTATAGCCGAACACGAGGGAAGGGTCATTTATACTGATACGGATAAGATTATTTTATCGGGCAATGGGCATACTCTAAGCATTCCATTAGTTATGTATCAACGCTCCAACAAGAATACTTGTATGCATCAAAAACCCCACGTTCCGCGGGGGAAATTTATTAAAAAGGGACAAATTTTAGCAGACGGTGCTGCTACAGTTGGTGGCGAACTCGCTTTGGGAAAAAACATATTAGTAGCTTATATGCCCTGGGAAGGTTACAATTTTGAAGATGCGGTACTGATTAGTGATCGTTTGCTATATGGAGGTATTTATACTTCTTTTCACATACGGAAATATGAAATTCAGACGCATGTGACAAGTCATGGCCCTGAAAGAATTACTAGCGAAATACCGTCTCTAGAAGCTCATTTACTCCGAAATTTATCCAAAAATGGAATTGTGATGCTGGGATCTTGGGTGGAGACGGGCGATATTTTAGTGGGTAAATTAACGCCACAAAGCGCGTCATGGCATGCTCCGGAAGAGAGATTAGTAAGAGCGATCCTTGGCATTCCGGTATCCGCCTCAAAGGAAACTTGTCTAAAACTGCCTAGAGGTGGGAGGGGTCGAGTTATTGATGTGAGATGGATCCAGAATGGAGGGGGTTCGAGTTCTAATCCAGAAAGGGTTCGTATATATATTTTACAGAAACGTGAAATAAAAGTCGGTGATAAAGTAGCTGGAAGACATGGAAATAAGGGTGTTGTTTCCAAGATTTTGCCTAGACAGGATATGCCTTATTTGCAAGATGGAAGACCAGTTGATATGGTCTTCAATCCATTAGGGATACCCTCACGAATGAATGTAGGGCAGATATTTGAATGCTCGCTCGGGTTAGCGGGGAGTCTGCTAGATAGACATTATCGAATAGCACCTTTTGATGAGAGATATGAGCAAGAGGCTTCTAGAAAACTAGTATTTTCGGAGTTATATGAAGCTAGTAAGCAAACAGCGAATCCATGGGTATTTGAACCCGAGTATCCGGGAAAAAGCAGACTATTTGATGGAAGAACCGGAGATCCTTTTGAACAACCTGTTCTAATAGGAAAGCCCTATATTTTGAAATTAATTCATCAAGTTGATGATAAAATACACGGACGTTCAAGCGGACCTTATGCAATTGTTACGCAACAACCCGTTAGGGGAAGGGCCAGGCAAGGGGGACAGCGGGTGGGAGAAATGGAAGTTTGGGCTCTAGAGGGATTTGGTGTTGCCCATATTTTACAAGAGATGCTTACTTATAAATCTGATCATATAAGAGCTCGCCAAGAGATAGTCGGCACTACGATCATTGGGGGGACAATACCTCAACCTAAAGAACCTAAGAATGCTCCCGAATCTTTTCGATTGCTCGTTAGAGAACTACGATCTTTGGCTCTGGAACTGAATCATTTCCTTATATCTGAGAAGAACTTTCAGATTAATAGGAAGGAAGTTTAATCATCGAAATGAATCAGAATTTTTCTTCTATGATTGATCAGTATAAACATCAACAACTCCGAATTGGATCAGTTTCTCCTCAACAAATGAGTGCTTGGGCCAAAAGAATCCTACCCAATGGGGAGACCATTGGGGAGGTAACAAGCCCCTATACTTTTTGTTATAACAGCGATAAACCCGTAATAGGTGGATTATTTTGTGAAAGAATTTTTGGGCCTATAAAAAGTGGGATTTGTGCTTGTGGAAATTATCGAGAAATTAGAGATAAAAAAGAAAACCCAAAATTTTGTGAACAATGCGGAGTAGAATTTGTTGATTCCCGGATACGGAGATATCAAATGGGCTATATTAAACTGGCATGCCCAGTAACTCATGTGTGGTATTTGAAACGTCTTCCTAGTTATATCGCAAATCTTTTAGATAAACCTCTTAAAGAATTAGAGGATCTAGTATACTGCGATGTGTGATTTGATCAAAATCCGAATTTTACAGATTTAGAATGAGAAACTGTCATTCCATTTAATCGAATTGGGATGCCCTGGGTCTGACATGTCTCTGGGGAGAGTAACATGAAGCTCAGAATGAGGATTGTATTTAATACTCCCACACAAAAAGGGAATTGGTCTATGGTCGATTCGGTAACAAATAAATATGAATTAATAGTTGTACCTCGTAAAAAAAAAAAAGACTTCGTGGAATTTATTCTTCCCTTTTTTTTAGTAAGAAATGAGATTCTGCTCAAATAAGAAAATATGTCATGGTTGCAGAAGTCTATCCATCGCATATAGGCTTAAGGATATCATGGCATAACCGTCGAGGCGAAGTAGGGACCTAAAAGATCGAATAGAGCGATACATGGACAAGTCAATCTCTTATCAATTCCAAGGTATTCCTTAATCTTAATTAAGAATTAAGGGAGATTCTTCATTCGAAAGGAAGCAGACTACTCAAGAATTTCACATTTCATTTCTTTTTTTTATGTCCTTATTGATAATTCAGTAAATATAAAGAATTCACAAAATAGAAAAAAAAAGAAGAATGAATCAATGAAATGGTGCTTGGTCCTCATTGAGAACTTGAGTAAAGAGTCGATTTTTTAAGGGTTTTTTATACAATTTGAAAGCGGGAAACCCTTCTTTTCTTTATTTGTTTGGTATAACTACTTGAGCCGGATGAGGGGAAACTCTCACGTCCGATTTTGAAAGGGGGAGATTCCATTGGATCCTATCCAAATTGCTTGTTTGCTAGACCCGTAGTTAAAAAACCGACTTTCTTACGATTACGAGGTTCATTCAAATATGAAATCCAATCCTGGAAATACAGCATCCCACTCTTTTTTACTACCCCACGCTTCGATACGTTTCGAAATCGCGAAATTTCTACCGGAGCGGGTGCTATCCGAGAACAATTAGCCGATCTGGATTTGAGAATTATTATAGATTATTCGTTAGTAGAATGGAAAGAATTAGGAGAAGAGGGGCCCAAGGACAATGAGTGGAAAGATCGAAAAATTAGAAGAAGAAAGGATTTTTTGGTTAGACGCATGCAATTAGCTAAGCATCTTATTCAAACAAATATAGAACCGGAATGGATGGTTTTATGTCTATTACCGGTTCTTCCTCCCGATTTGAGGCCATCTATTCAAATAGGTGGGGGAAAACAAATAAGCTCGGATATTAATGAACTCTATAAACGAGTTATCTTGCGGAACAATGCTCTTATCAATATTTTAAACACAGGTAGATATGCGCCGAGTGACTTAGTAATGTCTCAGGAGAAATTGATACAAGAAGCCGTGGATACACTTCTTGATGATGGAATCCGCGGACAACCAATGAGGGATGGTCATAATAAGGTTTACAAATCATTTTCAGATCTAATTCAGGGCAAAGAGGGAAGATTTCGCGAAACTCTGCTTGGCAAACGGGTTGATTATTCGGGTCGTTCTGTCATTGTCGTAGGGCCCTCGCTTTCATTACATCGATGTGGATTGCCCCACGAAATAGCAATAGAGCTTTTCCAGACATTTGTAATTCGGGGTCTAATTAGACAACATTTTGCTTCGAGCATAGTAGTTGCTAAGAGTCAAATTCGGGAAAAAGAACCAATTGTATGGGAAATACTTCGCGAAGTTATGCGGGGGCATCCCGTCTTGCTGAATAGAGCGCCTACTCTGCATAGATTAGGCATACAGGCATTCCAACCTATTTTAGTGGAAGGACGCGCGATTTCTTTACATCCATTAGTTTGTAAGGGATTCAATGCCGACTTTGATGGGGATCAAATGGCTGTTCATGTGCCCTTATCTATGGAAGCTCAAGCAGAAGCTCGGTTACTTATGTTTTCTCATATGAATCTTTTGTCTCCAGCTATTGGGGATCCCATTTCCGTCCCAACCCAAGATATGCTTATTGGTCTTTATATATTAACGAGTGGGAATCGTCGGGGTATTTGTTCAAATAGGTATAATTTGTGTAGTCGCAGAAATCATCAAAATGAAAGAATTTACCATAATAACTATAAGTATAAGAAAGAAGAGGGGCCTTTTTTTTGTAATTCCTATGATGCAATTGGGGCTTATCGACAGAAAAGAATTCATTTAGATAATCCTTTGTGGCTCCGGTGGCGACTAGATCAACAACCTATTTCCGCAAGAGAAGCTCCCGTCGAAGTTCACTACGAATCTTTGGGTACCTATCATGAGATTTATGGGCACTATCTAATAGTAAGAAGTATAAAAAAAGGAATTCGTTGTATATACATTCGAACCACCGTTGGTCATATTTCTTTTTATCGAGAAATTGAAGAAGCTATACAAGGATTTTTCCGGGCCTGTTCATAGGATATCTAATTATCTGGATGGTATCTAAACTCAATTCTACAATACCGGTGTGAATTCGGGTCTCTCTGGTTCAACTAGGATCATAGTTCTTGAATTTCTACGCGAATCAAGATCAAGAAAAGGAAGTTTTCCAATCATTGACTCAAACCCATTGTCGAACTCCGCTGAGCAGAATATGGAGGTACTTATGGCAGAAGGGGCCAATCTAGTCTTTCACAATAAAGTGATAGATGGAACTGCCATTAAACGACTTATTAGCAGATTAATAGACCACTTCGGGATGGCATATACATCACACATCCTGGATCAAATAAAAACTTTGGGGTTCCAGCAAGCCACTGCTACATCCATTTCATTAGGAATTGATGATCTTTTAACAATACCTTCTAAGGGATGGCTAGTCCAAGATGTTGAACAAGAAAGTTTTATTTTGGAAAAACACTATCATTATGGCAATGTGCACGCAGTAGAAAAATTACGCCAATCCATCGAGGCGTGGTATGCTACAAGTGAATATTTGCGACAAGAAATGAATCCTCATTTTAGGATGACTGACCCCTTTAATCCAGTCCATATAATGTCTTTTTCGGGAGCTAGAGGAAATGCATCTCAAGTACACCAATTAGTAGGTATGAGAGGATTAATGTCGGATCCACAAGGACAAATGATTGATTTAAGCATTCAAAGCAATTTACGCGAAGGACTGTCTTTAACAGAATATATCATTTCTTGCTACGGAGCCCGCAAAGGGGTTGTAGATACTGCTGTACGAACAGCAGATGCTGGATATCTTACACGTCGACTTGTTGAAGTAGTTCAACACATTGTTGTACGTAGAACAGATTGCGGCACCATCCGGGGGATTTCTGTGAGTCCTCGAAATGGGATGATGTCGGAAAGAATTTTGATACAAACATTAATCGGTCGTGTATTAGCAGATGATATTTATATAGGTCCGCGATGTATTGCCATTCGAAATCAAGATATTGGGAGTGGGCTTGCCAATCGACTCATAACTCTTCAAGCACAACCAATATCTCTTCGAACCCCCTTCACTTGTAGGAGTTTGTCTTGGATCTGTCGATTGTGTTATGGCCGGAGTCCTGCTCACGGCGACCTGGTGGAACTGGGAGAGGCTGTCGGTATTATCGCGGGTCAATCTATTGGAGAACCGGGCACTCAACTAACATTAAGAACCTTTCATACCGGCGGAGTATTCACGGGGGGTACTGCAGAATGTGTACGAGCTCCTTCGAATGGAAAAATAAGATTCAATGAGGATTTGGTTTATCCCACACGTACACGTCACGGACACCCTGCTTTTCTATGTTATATAGAATTGTATGTAACTATTGAAAGTGAAGATATTATACATAACGTGACTATTCCACAAAAGAGTTTTCTTTTAATTCAAAATGATCAATATGTAGAATCAGAACAAGTGATTGCTGAGATTCGCGCGGGAACATACACTTTACATTTTAAAGACAGGGTTCAAAAACAGATTTATTCTGACTCAGAAGGAGAAATGCACTGGAGTACTGAGGTGTACCTTATACCCGAATTTACATATAGTAATGTCCATGTCTTATTAAGAACGAGTCATTTATGGATATTATCCGGAGGGTCGTGCAAGCCCGGTGCAGTCCCTTTCTCACTCCACAAAGACCAAGATCAAACGCACATCCATTTTCCCTCTGCCGGAGGCAGATATATTTCTAATCTTTCAGTAAGTAATGATCAAGTAAGACGCAAATTCTTTAGTTTTCATCTTTCTGATAAAAAAGAAAGCGGGATTCCTGATTATTCAAACTTGAATCGAATCATACGGGAGAGTCATTGGAATTTCATATATCCTCCTATTCGCCACAAGGATTTTGATTTCTTGGCAAAGAGGCGCGGAAATGGATTTCTCATCCCATTCCAATCGATTCAGGGCCGAGACAAAGAACTAAGGGCCTGTTCTGATATCTCGATTGAAATACCCATTAATGGCATTTTTCGTATAAATAGTATTCTTGCTTATTTTGATGATCCTCATCCTCAATACAGAAAGAGGCGCTCGGGAATTACTCAATATAGGACTCTAGGAACACATTCAATTCGAAAAAGGGAGGCTTTTATTGAGTATCAAGGAGTCAAAGAATTGAAACCAAAATACCAAATAAAAGTCGATCGATCTTTTTTCAGTCCCGAGGAAGTGCATATTTTACCCGAATCTTCGTCCATAATGGTACGGAACAATAGTTTCATTGGAGTAGATACACCAATCACTTTAAATATAAGAAGTCGAGTAGGCGGATTAGTACGAGTGGAAAAGAAAAAAAGAGGGATTGAACTCAAAATATTTTCTGGGAATATCCATTTTCTTGGAGAGATTAATAAGATATCCCGACATAGCGGCATCTTGATACTATCCGGAACATTAAAAAGAAAAGATTCTAAGGAATCAAAAAAATTTCAAAATGCAATCTATGCCCAACGGATCACACCTACCAAGAAAAAGGATTGTGTTTTGGTTCGACCCGTAATCGTATACAAAATGGCGTACGGTATAAAAAATTTAGTAACACTTTTTCCCCAGGATCCGTTACAGGAAAAAGATAATCTGGAGCTTAAGGTTGTCAATTATATTCTTTATGGAAATGGAAAATCAATTCGGGGAATTTCTAAGACAAGCAAAAAGTTAGTGCGAACTTGCTTAGTCTTGAATTGGGATCAAGACAAAAAGGATTCTTCTCTCGAAGAGGCCCGTGCTTCCTTTGTTGAAGTAAGCACAAATGGTCTGATTCGAGATTTTCTAAGAATCGACTTAGCGAAATCCCCTATTTCATATATCAGAAAAAGAAATGATCCGTCCAGTTCAGGATTGATCTCTGATAATGAGTCAGAACATACCAATATCAATCCGTTTTATTCTATTTCCTCCAAGGCAAATATTCAGCAATCACTTCTTAGCCAAAATCACGGAACTATTCGTATGTTGTGGAATAGAAAAGAGGAATGCCGATCTTTGATAATTTTTTCATCATCTAATTGTTTTCAAATCGGACCATTCAACGGTGGAAAATGTCACAATGGTAGAAAAGAATCAATTAAAAGAAATCCTCTAATTCCAATTAGGAATTCATTAGGCCCTTTAGGAATTCAAATTTCGAATTTTTTTTCACTGTTCCCTTTAATAACTCATAATCATACCTCGGTAACTAAATATTTTCAACTTGACAATTTAAAACAAGCTTTTCAAGTATTTAAATATTATTTAATCGACGAAAACGCGCGAATTTATAATCCCGATCCATGCATCGTTTTGAACCCATTCCATTTAAATCGGTATTTTCTCCATCATAATTATCATCAGAATGATTGTGAAAAAATATCCACAATAATTAGCCTTGGGCAATTCATTTGTGAAAATGTATGTATAGCTAAAAATGGACCCCACCTAAAATCGGGTCAAGTTCTAATTGTTCAAGTTGATTCTGTAATAATAAGATCGGCTAAGCCTTATTTGGCCGCCCCGGGGGCAACTGTTCATGGCCATTGTGGGGAAATCCTTTACGAAGGAGACCCATTAGTCACATTTCTATATGAAAAATCGAGATCCAATGATATAACACAGGGACTTCCAAAAGTAGAACGGGTGTTAGAGGCGCGTTCGTTTGATTCAATATCCATGAACTTAGAAAAGAGAGTTGTCGGTTGGAAAAAGCATATAACAAGAATTCTTGGAATTCCCTGGGGATTTTTGGTCGGTGCTGAGCTAACTATAGTGCAAAGCCGTATCTCTTTGGTTAATAAGATTCAAAAGGTTTATCGATCCCAGGGGGTGCAGATCCATAATAGACATATAGAAATTATTGTACGTCAAATAACATCAAGAGTCTTGGTTTCAGAAGACGGAATGTCTAATGTTTTTTCACCCGGAGAAGTAATTGGATCGTTGCGAGCTGAACGAATGGGGCGTGTTTTAGAAGAAGCAATCTATTACCGAGCTCTATTATTGGGAATAACGAAAACATCTCTGAATACTCAAAGTTTTATATCCGAAGCGAGTTTTCAAGAAACCGCTAGAGTTTTAGCAAAAGCCGCTCTCCGGGGGCGTATCGATTGGTTGAAAGGTCTGAAAGAGAACGTTGTTATAGGGGGGATAATACCCGTTGGTACCGGATTCAAGAGATTAGTACACCGTTCACGCCCAAGGAAAGATAACGGGATCCCCTTGGAAACCCGAAAAAATGATTTTTTCGGGGGAGAAATGAGAAGAGAAACAGGAGATATCTTGTTCCACTACAGAGAATTATTCGATTTTCTCATTTCAAAGAATTCTTGTGATACATCATCAGGGTAATCATTTCTAAGATTTAATGATTACTAAGAGACAATTCATCCCTTTAACCAGAACTATACGCGGTCATTTGGTTTGGAAATGTTTGATTTGGAAATAGTAATTAAGGATAATAACGATAGAAAGAAATTAATGGCCCGGTCGTGTAGCAATGACCGTGTATCAATGGCTTCTCTTTGCTAGAGGAGAAGGTTCCATCGGAACAATTTTTTATTTCGATTTCAGGGTACATCATCTCTCTTTTTTTTTTTTGAAAAAAGAATAGAGGGAGAAATAAGGTGTGGGGATAAATGACAAAAGCATATTGGAACATAACTTTGGAAGAAATGTTAGAAGCGGGAGTTCATTTAGGTCATGATACTAGGAAATGGAATCCTAGAATGGCACCTTATATATATGCAAAGCGTAAAGGTATTCATATTACAAATCTTACTAGAACGGCTCGTTTTTTATCAGAAGCTTGTGATTTAATTTTTGATGCAGCGAGTAGGGGAAAGCAATTTTTAATTGTTGGTACCAACAAAAAAAATAAAGCAGCTGATTCAGTAGCGCGGGCTGCAATAAGGGCTCGCTGTCATTATGTTAATAAAAAATGGCTTGGCGGTATGTTAACGAATTGGTATATCACAGAAACACGACTTCATAAGTTCAGGGACTTGAGAAGGAAACAAAAGACGAGGAGACTCAAGCGTCTTCCGACTAGGTTGAAGAGAGAATTATCTCGCTTAAAAAGATATTTGGGCGGGATTCAATATATGACAAAGTTACCCGATATTGTAATAATCGTTGATCAGCAAGAAGAATATAAGGCTCTTCAAGAATGTATCACTTTGGGAATTCCAACGATTTGTTTAATCGATACAAATTGTGACCCGGATCTCGCGGATATTTCGATTCCAGCTAATGATGACACTATAGTTTCAATCCGAGTAATTCTTAACAAATTGGTATTTGCAATTTGCGAGGGTTATTCTAGCTATATACGAAATTCTTGATTAATAATAAGATAAATCAATCGTTTAAAGATAGATTAATTATTTGTATTTTTGAAACTCTATAGATTTTTGTAATCGGTTACTATTACCGAATCGCACAAAAAAGATAAAAATAACTGGGGATATTATGTAATTAGTCGGTATACAAAATCTAAAATTGAAGTAAACAAGTCGAAAAGATAGATGGTTGAATCAAAATAATTATTTTTAAGTTCTATTTATTTCAGAGGTCAATATGAATGTTTTATTATGTTCCATCAACACATTAAAAATGTTATATGATATTTCCGCTGTAGAAGTAGGCCAACATCTGTATTGGAAAATAGGGAGTTTCCAAGTTCATGCCCAAGTACTTATTACTTCTTGGTTTGTAATTGGTCTCTTATTAGTTTCAGCCATTCTAGCTGTTCGTAATCCACAAATTATTCCTACTGACGGTCAGAATTTCTTTGAATATGTCCTCGAATTCATTCGAGACGTGAGCAAAACGCAGATTGGAGAAGAATATGGTCCGTGGGTTCCCTTTATTGGAACTATGTTTCTCTTTATTTTTGTTTCTAATTGGTCAGGGGCTCTTTTACCTTGGAAAATCATACAGTTACCTCATGGGGAGTTAGCCGCACCCACAAACGATATAAATACTACGGTGGCATTAGCTTTACTCACGTCAGTAGCATATTTCTACGCGGGTCTTTCCAAAAAAGGATTGGGTTATTTTGGTAAATACATTCAACCAACTCCAATCCTATTACCGATTAACATCTTAGAAGATTTTACAAAACCCCTATCGCTTAGTTTTCGACTTTTTGGAAATATATTAGCTGATGAATTAGTGGTTGTTGTTCTTGTTTCTTTAGTACCTTTAGTGGTTCCTATACCTGTCATGTTCCTGGGATTATTTACAAGCGGCATTCAAGCTCTTATTTTTGCAACTTTAGCTGCGGCTTATATAGGCGAATCCATGGAGGGTCATCATTGACTAATTTTCGAAATAGTCTTTTCTTTTTTTTTTTGAGCTAAGCCCACCCCAATGTATGCGTGACTCAAGATAATTTACTTAAGGAGCATAAAAATGAAATGAAACATTCAGCTCAAATAGAAATTTGAGCTTATATATTAATTCATTAAATTATTTATAAATATAGAAATAAAATATAGAGAAATTCAAATATTCTAAAATACTATAATATATTTAATATTATATTAAATAATAATAATAATAAATAAATATATATATATATTAAATATATATATATATTATATATATATATATATACGATTTTGGATAAAAAAAGATTAGGATAATTGGGAAATTGTAAAAAAATAAAAAGGAAAGAGATCCACCTAAAAGATCTTTTTCCAAAAATCCCTGTTTGGCCAATTTCTACCCACCTCCAATCAATATTATCTTTCTTTCTATTGATATACTGCTTGTTTCGTATTGTTTTGTTTTATTTTGTTCATTCAATTCGAAATTCAAAATGCAATACAATATTAGAAGTCATACTATAGTCTGAATAAAAAATCTAATTTTTCTAATATTTTGCTATCTGTTTACGACGTGCGATTAAAAAAATATAGAAATATATTATAGAATGGATTCTCTTTTTATTCATTCAATTCAACGATTGACCAAAAGAGAATTTTAATAAATAATAAATTAGATGAACTTAGAACAATTAATTTAGGCTGATTCTATTCATATGATAGAATGATAAATAGAAAGGGGTTTCAAAAAACAAGATTAAAAAAAGAAAAGGGAGGGGGGCTCGAACTGGGGGTATATACCTAATTGAGATAAGAGAAAGACAAATCTTATGCTTGTGGGTGCTTCGAAGAATGATTCTAGAATCTGATTAAATCTAAGAATCCAAGATACGAAGAATGGGTTTCCATTATGGGAGAAAGGCGTGTATATGTGATATTAGATGGAAACTCATTCCATAGAACTAAAGATATACGTACGTCCATCTATTGTAAATTTGGATAGGGATTTAAATGGAAATGGAAATGGAAGTCTTGCTCTTTCGTCTGTAATTTTGAATTGAGTATTGAATGAATAAAGAGATTAAATCAATAAAAAGAATGAATAATTCAAAGAATGGTTAAAAAAAAATGGAAGGTAAGAACAAAAGTCGTAGGGATTAAAAAAAAACTATGTGGATAGAAACTAAAAGAGAAAGATCGAAGTAATTCTGATGATTCAAAAAAGAGTATTATTTCAATTCGGAATTTTGAATTACTTTAATTGGATAAATCTTAGTCATGGGATAATTAAGTCATAATTCGTTGGTTGATTGTATCATTAACCATTTCTTCTTTTCTTTATTTTATTTTGGTGCGAGGAACTTATCATGAATCCATTGATTTCTGCCGCTTCCGTTATTGCTGCTGGATTGGCCGTTGGGCTTGCTTCTATCGGACCTGGGGTTGGTCAAGGTACTGCTGCAGGCCAAGCTGTAGAAGGGATCGCTAGACAACCGGAGGCGGAGGGAAAAATACGGGGTACTTTATTGCTTAGTCTGGCTTTTATGGAAGCTTTAACAATTTATGGGCTGGTTGTGGCATTAGCGCTTTTATTTGCGAATCCTTTTGTTTAATCCTCAAAATATATATCTTTTTTATTATCTTTTTTCCACTTTTCTGCTTCGTTCTTTCGAATTCTATTAAGTTAAGATTTCTAAGTTAAGATTTCACCCCGACTATTTATTTGTTGGAACTAGAACCCATGGGATGGACTAATTTGAGGGTGAGGAATCACTCTATCAACTCGCCTTCTTCCTCCCCTTTTCTAGTCCAATGGAACTCCTCGATTTTATATTCGAAAGTCTTAAAAAAAAAAGAGTGTTGCGGCAAAAGAAGTATTTCGCAATTGACATGAAATTGGGTACCTCATTCTACATTCTAA